CCCTATGGTAACTGAGTTCATGAATTATGGCCAACAAACAGTACGAGCCGCAAGGTATATTGGTCAAGGTTTTATGATTACCTTATCACACGCGAATCGTTTACCTGTAACTATTCAATACCCCTATGAAAAATTGATTACATCCGAGCGTTTCCGCGGCCGAATCCACTTTGAATTTGATAAATGCATTGCTTGTGAAGTATGTGTTCGCGTATGTCCTATAGATCTGCCCGTTGTTGATTGGAAATTGGAAACTGATATTAGAAAGAAACGATTGCTTAATTACAGTATTGATTTTGGAGTATGTATATTTTGTGGTAATTGCGTTGAGTATTGTCCAACAAATTGTTTATCAATGACTGAAGAATATGAACTTTCTACTTATGATCGTCACGAATTGAATTATAATCAAATTGCTTTGGGTCGGTTACCAATGTCAGTAATTGACGATTACACAATTCGAACAATTTTAAATTTGCCTGAAATAAAAACTTAATAACTCATTTTGATCTAAAAGAATGAGGCTTTTTATTTGGTGAATAACTAGAATTTTATTAATATATTCATAATTATATTGAGTATATTGATTAGGAGACGAGAATAATGTGTTAATTTATATTAAATAGATTTCTATGACTATATTGAGGATTTGCAAATATATAGATTTAAATTACTCTTTCGAGAGATTAGGCCAATAACTATATCTACATCAATCCATATCCATGAAAATGGAATTTTTAATTTAATAATACTATTATAAAAAAGTAGATTTCCCTCTTTTTTCCTGACCGGGTGTCAATAAAGTTATGAAAGATTTTGATTTATTTATCTCTTATTTTATATATAATGGATTTACCTGGACTAATACATGATTTTCTTTTAGTCTTTCTGGGATTGGGTCTTATATTAGGGGGTCTGGGAGTAGTATTACTTCCCAATCCCATTTATTCTGCCTTTTCATTGGGATTTGTTTTTGTTTGTATATCTTTATTCTATATTCTATCAAACTCGCATTTTGTAGCTGCCGCGCAGCTCCTTATTTACGTAGGAGCCATAAATGTTTTAATCATTTTTGCTGTGATGTTCATAAATGGTTCAGAATATTCCAAAGATTTCCGCCTTTGGACCGTGGGAGATGGAGTAACTTCCGTGGTCTGCACAAGTATTTTTTTTTCACTAATTACTACTATTCCAGATACGTCATGGTACGGGATTATTTGGACTACAAAAGCAAGCCAGATTATAGAGCAAGATCTGATAAGTAATAGTCAACAAATTGGGATTCATTTATCAACAGATTTTTTTATTCCGTTTGAATTTATTTCACTAATTCTTTTAGTTGCGTTAATCGGCGCAATTGCTGTAGCTCGTCAATAATAACTCTTTAGAACCGGAAAATCCTTGTTATGAGCTATCACATGCATTTCCTTTTTCTATTTGACTTTGGATATAAAAGAGAAAGTCTTTATTAGTTTGATCTATTCGCAATATATTCCTTTATTTCATTATTCTAGTCAATCCAATTGGTTAAATTGTTGTTCATATTGAAATGAATCGAGATTGATGAGGAGTTGGTTAATGATGCTCGAACATGTACTTGTTTTGAGTGCCTATTTATTTTCTGTCGGTCTATATGGATTGATTACAAGTAGAAATATGGTTAGGGCTCTTATGTGTCTTGAACTTATATTAAATGCGGTTAATCTCAATTTTGTAACATTTTCTGATTTTTTTGATAGTCGTCAATTAAAAGGAGCAATTTTTTCTATTTTTGTTATAGCTATTGCAGCTGCTGAAGCCGCTATTGGACTCGCTATTGTTTCATCAATTTATCGTAACAGAAAATCCACTCGTATAAATCAATCTAATTTGTTGAATAAGTAATATTATCCTATTAAAATAAAATTAGAATTTTCATAAATCAATTAAAATTAGCATGTGTGCCACGTAAGGTATGATCATGTTATCACAAAGATAAGAAATCAAAGTAGTTTGGCACTGTCAATCCAGAAAAAACCGGGAACTCATCGATTCATCTAGTATTAGTATTTAAATATATAATTAATTTATCAATTTACTAGATTGAAACTTTATCACGTTCAAAAATATCGATCCAATGTCACATTCAGTAAAGATTTATGATACATGTATTGGGTGTACTCAATGTGTCCGAGCCTGTCCTACGGATGTATTAGAAATGATACCTTGGGACGGATGTAAAGCCAAACAAATAGCTTCCGCTCCAAGAACAGAGGATTGTGTCGGCTGTAAGAGATGCGAATCCGCCTGCCCAACGGATTTCTTGAGTGTTCGAGTTTATTTATGGCATGAAACAACCCGCAGTATGGGTATAGCTTATTAATACGTTACAGAAACCTCTCCTTGAGTCCATTTTTTTTTTACCGCCAAAACATGTGCCCAAAAATATCTTATTTTTGGGCACATGTTTTTCTGGTCCAAGCGTATCTTGTCTTTACCACGAACAAATTTCCTTGGTTAA